CAAAAAAAAAGTGAAACCTTGTATCTTTTTTTTTTAAGTATTATTTTCAGATTAAGATTATTTAATCTAGTGTTTGACTATTTAATTGTCGCACAAAAAAACTTTTTGAATTTCCGGTAGAAAGAGACTTCGCTAAGGAAAAAGCTTTCAACACTGCGCAATAGACCTTCTTTTTCCAAATGTTTTTACGAATACGTTTTTTTGATATAGAAGTACGTTTTTTTGGAACTGCCATGAAAAATTTGAAAAAGTTATTCATTTCTCTAGTTGAATGTGAAAGACATCTATTGGTGAAACAATTACAGTTTTTCTTTTTTTTTTATATCTCTGTCTATTTTCGTCGTGCTATATTTATACATGTAATAAAATACACCGAAAGGTTCAAAAAAATCAATCCTTACCTAACAAACTCTAAATTACTCAAATTACTTTAGTTTTTTATTAGTTGGTCAAGCTCAAAAGAAAAGAGTAAGTACACATTTTTTTTATTTTAAAATTCGAATTAAACTAGTATTTAATCAAAGGAGACATGATTTTCTAAAAGTTATCTTAGTCATTTCTTTCGTCTTTTCTTTCTTTTAAGTCTATTTTTTCTCCTTGGTATTGAAAGAAAAGTGTGGGATATTCTAGCGTTTTCGACAAAGAAAAATAAATGTCTTTTATTCGAATGGAAGATAATTAGTTCTACCATGAATTATTTCATGATTATGAATAAACAAACTAATAAAAAAAACTAGTTCTTTTTTTTTTATTGGCCCAGTTTTGGCATGGACATCCTATTATTTATATCAAAATAAAAATAATATCAAAATAAAGTAATGTATTAACTACTCTATTTGAGTGTAATTATTTACTCTATGGATATAAATTATCATAATACGTAATAATAATTGCATTTTTTCTGCATTTTCATAAAAATCTTACTTACTATTCAATATTCATAAAATGAATTAGTGTATGATTTCATTTTAAATATAAATAGTATATTGATCATATTCATATCATTTGACCAATTCTAACTTCTTAATTTGAATATTTGAAATATTGGGTAAAGAAGAAAGATTCAGAATAATTAGGAATAGAAAATTCGATTTAAGTTTTCCATATCTTGATTTTTTATTGAACCTATAAAACGATATAAGAGCCGGTGAATTAGAAAGAATTAATTAAAAATAAAAAGGTTTTTTTATGGAATATACATATCAATATTCATGGCTTATCCCCTTGATTCCACTTCCAGTTCCTATGTTAATAGGAGTGGGACTTCTACTTTTTCCAACGGCAACAAAAAATATTCGACGCATGTGGTCTTTTCCTAGTATTTTATTGTTAAGTATAGTTATGATACTTTCGATCTATTTATCTATTCAGCAAATAAATACAAGTTTTATCTATCAATATGTATGGTCTTGGACCATTAATAATGATTTTTCTTTAGAGTTCGGTTACTTAATCGATCCACTTACTTCTATTATGTTAATATTAATTACTACTGTTGGAATTTTGGTTCTTTTTTATAGTGACAATTATATGTCTCATGATCAAGGATATTTGAGATTTTTTGCTTATATGAGTTTTTTCAATACTTCCATGTTGGGATTAGTTACTAGTTCGAATTTGATACAAATTTATATTTTTTGGGAATTAGTTGGAATGTGTTCTTATCTATTAATAGGTTTTTGGTTCACACGACCTAGTGCGGCGACTGCTTGTCAAAAAGCGTTTGTAACAAATCGTGTAGGTGATTTTGGTTTATTATTAGGAATTTTAGGTCTTTATTGGATAACCGGTAGTTTTGAATTTCGGGATTTGTTTCAAATATTCAATAATTTGATTTCTAATAATGAGGTTCCTTTTTTATTTCTTACTTTATGTACCTTTCTTTTATTTGCCGGTGCAGTTGCTAAATCGGCACAATTCCCCCTTCATGTATGGTTACCTGATGCCATGGAAGGCCCTACTCCTATTTCAGCTCTTATACATGCCGCTACTATGGTAGCAGCGGGCATTTTTCTTGTAGCTCGACTTCTTCCTCTTTTTATAATTATACCTTCCATAATGAATTTCATATCTTTAATAGGTATAATAACAGTATTATTAGGAGCTACTTTAGCTCTTGCTCAAAAAGATATTAAAAGAGGCTTAGCTTATTCTACAATGTCTCAATTGGGTTATATGATGTTAGCTCTAGGTATGGGGTCTTATCGAGCTGCTTTATTTCATTTGATTACTCATGCTTATTCGAAAGCATTGTTGTTTTTAGGATCCGGATCCATTATTCATTCAATGGAAACTATTGTTGGATATTCGCCCGATAAAAGTCAGAATATTGTTCTTATGGGAGGTTTAAAAAAGTATATACCAATTACAAAAACTTCTTTTTTAGTAGGTACACTTTCTCTTTGTGGTATTCCCCCCCTTGCTTGTTTTTGGTCCAAAGATGAAATTCTTAATGATAGTTGGTTGTATTCACCTATTTTTGCAATAATAGCTTGTTTCA